CATAAGGACTTACCTCAATTTTTATTCTATTTCCTGGTAGTATACGTATAAAACTACGTCGAATCCTTCCCGAAAAAAACCAGAATCAGATTTTCATTATCTAAAGGAACCCGGAACATACATACCATTGGGAAGTGGTTCAGTAATTAGACCCTCATGAATCCATTTTTGTTCTTTCATGCCAGGTAAAACTGCCTTGAAGTATCAACTAATGTAAGAGGGGTAATATTAGAAACCCGCCCTTTCTCTTTTTTTTTTTCACAAATATGAAAGTTCCGCATATAATTCGGCTATTAGAAAGATTACCATATATAACACAAAATTTCTCCGCCGATTCCTTCTATTCGAGCCTCTCGGTCTGTCATTATACCTCGAGAAGTAGAAAGAATTACAATCCCCATTCCGCCTAAAATTCTAGGAATTCGTTGATAGTTAGAATATATTCGTAGACCGGGTCTACTGATCCGTTTTAAATTTAAAACAGTTCTATACGGTCCTTTCCTATTCCTTCTATGTCGTAGGGTTAAAACCAAAAAATATTTATTGTTTTCCTGATGTTTTCTCACATTTTCAATAAAACCTTCTCGTAAAAGAATTTTAACAATATTTTCAGTGATGTTAGTAGATGGTATTCGAACTGTTCTTTTTTTATTCATGTCAGCATTTCGTATAGAGGTTATTATGTCAGCAATAGTGTCTTTACTCATGATAAACTAAGATTATTGTTGCCCCCGAATTTTGATATAATCAACATGCTCTTTTTCTTTTTTTTTTTTTATTTTACTTCTGAATTATTAAATGTTTATGAATTATTAAAGGTATATACGTGATATACAAACAATCTACTAATTAATCGATTTCATTCAAATAATATAACTATATCAGGGTCTTCCCTTATAATACTTCAGGTGCTAATGAAACTATTTTAGTGAAATTTAACTGTCTTAATTCGCGGGCGATCGCGCCAAAAATTCGGGTTCCTTTTGGATTTCCTTCGTGATCAATAACAACTGCAGCATTGTCATCATATCGTATTCTCATACCGTTGTCACGTTTGAGTTCTTTACAAGTACGTACAATTACAGCTCGGATCACTTCTGATCTTTCTAGAGGTGTATTTGGTACTGCTTCCTTGATTACAGCAACAATAATGTCACCAATATGAGCATATCGTCGATTACTGGCTCCTATGATTCGAATACACATCAATTCTCGGGCCCCGCTGTTATCCGCTACATTCAAATGGGTTTGAGGTTGAATCATATCATTTTTTTTTTTATCGGTTTTTTCTTTTTCAATGCAAAGGGCGAAATAAAAAAAAAAGAAATATTGTTTGTTCAAAAGAAAAAAATAAACCCGCAATTTTTTTTTTCATCCAAAAAACCTCTTTCCTTTGGTTCTACATTCCTATCCCGAAAGAATGAATTGAGTTCGTATAGGCATTTTGGATGCCGCTATTGAAATAGCCCTTCTGGCTATATTTTCTGCTACTCCGCTCATTTCATAAAGTATTCTACCGGGTTTAACGACAGCTACCCAATATTCGGGAGATCCTTTCCCCGAACCCATACGTGTTTCTGTAGGTCTTACTGTAACTGGTTTGTCTGGAAATATACGTACCCATATTTTTCCCCCGCGGCGTGCATTTCGTGTCATTGCTCGCCGCCCTGCTTCTATTTGTCTAGATGTGATCCAAGCGGGTTCAAGCGCTTGAAGAGCATATCTACCGAAGCAAATACGATTACCTCGATAAGATATTCCTTTCATTCTTCCTCTATGTTGTTTACGGAATCTGGTTCTTTTGGGGTTATAGTTGATGGTTGTTTATCAATTCCATCCATCTCTACTACAGAACCGGACATGAGAGTTTCTTCTCATCCAGCTCCTCGCGAATTAAACGATTAAAAAATAATATACATGGTGAATAATATATGGAATCGTGTGATTCTTTGAAATTTCATTTAATCTATTTATTATATTATTATTAGATTATTAGAATTTTTTTGTTTTGATATTTTGATATATAATTAACCAGGTATTCCATTTATAGATAATGGCAGATAATGGCATTTTAGTATAACGTTATAATGAATCTTTATTTTGCCTTTTATTATCATATCGAATCGACTAAAATTTAGAAAAAAAAAAATTCGCGGGCGAATATTTACTCTTTCAACATTCAGCTGTAAGATTAGTCTATGACATGACTTCTCAGAATAAATGAATCCGTTTCTGGTTCCTTCCGCCATCCTACCCAATGAATCATTAGGATTCGTTTTCAATAGAATCTTATGCATTCACAGGTTCTGTCGTTCCCACCACTTCTCGATTAATGGTTAGGTCTGAATTCTACAACGGAGCCCCTAATGAAATTTGTTCTTGAGTCAACCTTCTCAGTCTTTATTGGCTCGGGGCTCTTGATTTTTTGTTCTATGCACGTATTTGTATAATTGTGAATCAATCAGTATTAATGCTTTATTACATTCCCTTTTATGAGATG